ATGATGTTCATATCGATCTATTATGCGCCTCTGCATTTAGCATTGGATAGACCTCATACAATAACTGTCCTAGTTCTACCGTATCTTTTGTTTCATTTATTCTTCGAATGCGAACTATGCATTTTGCAGTATAAAAACAGAAAAAGAAAGTCAATACGTAATCTCACCATTACATGTGTATTCCTGAATAATCTCATTTTTCAATTATTGAATCAATTCCTTTTGCCAAGTTCAACCTTAGCCAGATTAGTCAACGTTTATATGTTTCGATCCAACAACAAGATGTTATTTGTAACAAGTAGTTTTGTTGGTTGGTTAATTGGTCACATTTTCTTCATGAAATGGTTTGGATTGGTATTATTCTGGATACGGAAAATTACTCCTAGTAGGCCGAAAAAGTACATTAGATTTTATGGGGACTATGCATTAGAGAAGGAAGACCTCCTTGCGATAAGCTTAACACTCATCAGTATTTACTATTTAGGCAGAATGCCGTCGCCTACTATCACTAGGAGAGTGGGGAAAATAAGATCAAAAATCTCCCAATGGGATGAAAACTACCTCATCCGGTCCGAAGGCGATATAGTAAACTCTCTGTTCGACTATAAACAATGGAATCGTCCATTACGATATATAAAAAATGATAACTTTAAAAGACCAGTAATAGATGAAATGTCACAATATTTTTTTCGCATACGTCCAAGTTATGGAAAACAAATAATAACTTTTACATATCCACCCAGTTTGTCAACTCTTTGGAAAATGATACAAAGAAAGTTCAAGTGTTATTCGCCTGGTCAAATAAAAAAACCGCCGGGTCTCTATCGTTCTTTGGTTTATATCAACAGAGAAAAAAGGCGCAACTTGTGCAATGAATTCATAAATCGAATAAAAGCTCTAGGCAAGGGAGCCCCCGCTTTGGATGTGCTCGAAAAAAGGACCAGATTGTACAATAAAGAGAATAAGCAAAATTACTTGCCTAAAGCATATGATCCTTTTTTGAGCGGACCATATCGGAAAAAACTAAGAGGAAAAATAGATTCACCCGGAATTCACACAACAAAGTCGTGGATCAATAGGATTCACCGTCTCCTTCTTATTAGTTTCCCAGAACTTATTAATACAAGAGATGAAGATGCAAGTATAACTGTGAAAATTCTACACAAGATATTAGTACCTGATACTGATCAATATCTTAAATCAGATCTAAGGAGGTCTAAGATCATTGAAAAACAAAGAATCCGTAGAAAAGTTCCTCGATGGTCATACAATTTGAATACCGATTTACAAGATGAGGAGAAAGAAAATGCGGACGAACCGTCAGAGTACTATCCGGTTCTTTTAAGAAAATACGACCGCTTGGTAGTTTATAGTGATGAGGACGATCAGGAGATCAACGTTAATTCTGATGGTGAACTAGAAGAAAAAATCGGAGAGATAGCACTACTAGATTACCCAAGAGAGAGAGATCCTTATCGGGGCCTAATCAAAGGATCCATGCGCACTCAAAGACGTAAAATACCTATTTTGAGGGTGTATCAACCACTCTTCCAGTCTCCACTTTTTTTGGGCAGAATACGCGGAGCGGCTTTTACATCTTTTGTAAATATCATCGAATTATGGAAATACTTTTTTCGTAATTGGTCGGGGAAAGATCCCAAATTCGAAGTCTCAACTTCGGATTCTGAAATAGAAGAGGAAGAACTGGTAAAAAGTGAATCTATTTGGTTAGAAGATATGGAAATTGAAGACGACGATCCATTGTTGGAAAGAGGAAAAGAGTTCTTTGATGAAATGCTATACCAAGGATTTGACGATGTTGTCCTGGGGCTGCAAGGATCAAGAAGTCTCAGCTTAATAGCCCAATCGATTTTTAGAAAATACATCCTACTGCCTTCAACGGTAATAGTGAAAAATATCGTCCGTACGCTCTTCTTTAAAACTCCCGAATGGGACGCGGATTGGAGGGATTGGAAGAAAGAACTACATATATACTGCACCTATAATGGCGTTCAAATATCAGACAGAGAACTTCCGAGCAACTGGTTAATGGGCGGTATTCAGATAAAGGTCCTATTCCCTTTCTATCCGAAACCTTGGCGCAAATCTAAGCTACGATCCGATCCAATGAAAGAGAAAAAAAGAAATGCGGATTGGAAAAATAAAAGAAAAGGGAAAACCAAAAATTCTTTTTATTTAACGCCCTGGGGAGGGGCAAAAGAAAAACCTTTTGGTCCTCTTAAAGAACAACCTTCTTTTTTTAAACCCATTTGGAAAAAACTCGAAAAAAGAATGAGAAAAGAACTGAAAAAGAAAAGCTTTTCAACTCTAATAAGATCTTTTTTCATAAAAGGGTTTTCATTTCTACAGGAAATGCCGGGGATCTTAGAAGAGAAAATAAGATGGATTCAAAAAATAACTTTATTTAAAAAAGAAAAAATAAAAGAATTTCCAAAAGAAAATTCCAGTTTCCTATTTCCATCTGAATTGAGTAAAGTACATAAACCGCATAAAAATCGAAAAGATTCCAGACTCAGTAAGAAGTTTCAAAAAAAACGGGCCGTTCGACGTAGTCCTACGGTTCGGACAAATTTTTCGCGGACACAAAAGAACGATATATTCATTAGGAGAATGATAGTCATACGAGAAATAAACAATATTGCAGAAGAACTAGAAAGGAGAAAAATGTTTCTAACTCCAGATAGAAATAGTAGTAGTCCTTACGAGACGGATTGGGGTGATAAAAGATCGGAATCACAGAAACATATTTGGCAGATATTAAAAAGAAAAAGTGTCCGATTCATACGTAAATGGGAATATTTCGTAAATTATTTCATTGAAAGAATTTACGTGGATATTTTTCTATGTACCATTAATAGTTTCAGAATTCATGCACAACCTTTCTTTGAATCATCAAAAAAAATGATCAATAAATACATTGATAATATTGAAAAAAATAAAGAAGAAATATTTGAAACAAATCAAAATACAATTCACTTTATTTCGACTCTCAAAGAATCGCTTTTTCATATTTCTAATATTAGTAATGAGAAATCAGAGATTTCTCGGGACTTATCTTCTTTGTCCCAAGCGTATGTATTTTACAATTTATCGCAAACACAAGTAATTGATAAGTATCACTTGAGATCTGTACTTCAAGATCACGGAGCACGTCTTTTTTTTAAGGATAGAATAAAAGAATATTTGTGGACACTGGGAATATTGGATGCCAAATCAAGTTCCAAAAGACTTCCGAATTCTGGAATGAATGAATGGAAAAACTGGTTAAGGGGTCATTATCAATACAATTTCTCTCAGACTAGATGGTCTAGATTAGTATCGCAAAAATGGCGAAATAAGGTCAGGAAACGTCATACGAGTCAAAATAAAGAATCAAAAAAAGATTCATATGAAAAAGACCAATCCATTCATTGCGAGAAACAAAAAAATTATATAATGAATTCATTACTGATTCAAAAAAATAAATTCACAAAAAACTACAGATATGATCTTTTATCACATAAATATATTCATTATGAGGACAAGAAGGACTCATACTCATATATTTCTATTAGTGATTATCTAGAAGATAAAGATACGGATAAAAATAAAAATAAAAATATGGGTAGAAAATTTTTGGAGTGGAGAACTATTCTTTATTTTAGTAGAAAGAATATTGGTATTAAGCATCGGATCAATAGAGATACTGGGACCAACATAAAGAAAAAAACTAAGACTGGGACTAATAATTATCAAATAATGGATAATAAAGATCTTTTTTCTCTCACGATTCATCAAGAAAGAAACCCATCCAATCAAAAAAACTTTTTTGATTGGGTGGGAATGAATGAAGAAATGCTATATCGTTCCATATCGAATCAAGAAATGGAAACTTGGTTCTTCTCAGAATTAGTGCCACTTTATGGTGCATATAAGAGTAAACCGCGGATCATACCAATGAAATTACTTTTTTTAAATAATGAAAGCTTTAGCAAACAAGAAAAAAGGTATCTTCGTGAATTCGAAGAGTATCTTCGTAAAGAAGCTGAAAAAAAAGAAAAAGAACAGTCGGACCAAAAGAATCTTGGATCAGATCCGCCAAATCAACAAAAAGATCTTCTTGTTGATTCCGCGGAATCAGACATTAAAAACCGTAGAAAACAAAGCCAATCCAAGAAGGATATTAGTGGGCCACAACTAAATTTATTAATGAGAAAACATTTGGTTTCTCAATTAAACATAAATTCTTCTTTGAATCTACCAGAGATAATTGATATCAGGACATTTAGTTTCCTGCTTAAGATGATGAAATATTCAAACGATATTGATATATACTCTATAGAAATAGGAGATATTCGTATGAATTTCCTGGCGACACTACGGCGTTTGACGTATCCTATTCTAGATGTTCCAACATTCATAAAAAGAGGAATAATAACTATCGAGCCAATTCGTTTGTTTCTAAAATTGGATGGACAATCAATTATGTATCAAATAATAGGTATTTCCCAGGTCCATAAGAATAAGCACCAAACTAATGAAATATGCCGAGAAAAAAAATATGATTTGCTTGTTCCTGAAAATATTCCATCTACTAGACGTCGTAGAGAATTGAGAATTCGAATTTGTTTTAATTCTGCAAGTGGGAGAATTGTGGATAGATATCCAGTATTGGTCGACCGCTACAACATGAGGTACTGTGTGGATTTTTTGGGTGAGGACAAGCATATTGATACGGATAGAAATAAATTGATCCAATTCAAATTGTTTCTTTGGCCCAATTATCGATTAGAAGATTTAGCTTGTATGAATCGCTACTGGTTTGATACCAATAATGGAAGTCGTTTCAGTATGTCAAGGATACATATGTATCCACTTCAGAATTAGTTGATGGTACATTTGCTATATATCTATATTACGTGTCATATCCAGCAGATAAAGGCATACAGAGGTACACAGGTTATGTTACATTCTGATACACGATACTGATTCAATGATGTATCATAGCAATTGGATCTAGGAATGAATTGGAAGAATTTTCTTAAGTCCAAATCATTACCTTTTGTGAGCATCGAAATATACCATGTCTTGTCTATCGAATCCAATTCAAAATTGTATTTCTTAATTGGATTCGATAGACAAGACAAAAGTAGTTTATGACTAAATCCAGATTATTTTATTGTGCGTACCAGACCTAAACGGGCGGCTTTATTATTATTTCTGATCAGTAATATCAGAAAAGAAAGAAAAAAGAAAAAGAAATTTTTATGATAAAAAACTCATTAATCTCGGTTATTTCGCAAGAAGAAAAAAACAAAGGATCTGTTGAATTTCAAATATTCAGTTTCACCAATAAGATACGTAGACTTACTTCCCATTTGGAATTGCACAGAAGAGACTATTTATCTCAGAGAGGCCTGCGGAAAATTCTTGGAAAACGTCAACGACTACTGGCTTATTTGTCAAAGAAAAATAGAGTACGTTATAAAGAATTAATTAGTCAGTTGGATATTCGGGAACAAAAAATTGGTTAATTGGATCTTATCTTGAATTTTGATGAACCCCGTTTCCAGCAATTCATGAAATAATGAATCAGGGTAAGAAAACATATGACTGTACCGGAAACAAGAAAAGACTTCATGATAGTCAATATGGGTCCACACCACCCATCAATGCATGGTGTTCTTCGACTCATCGTTACTCTAGATGGTGAAGATGTTATTGACTGTGAACCCGTATTGGGTTATTTACATAGGGGGATGGAAAAAATTGCGGAAAACCGAACAATTATACAGTATCTACCCTATGTAACACGTTGGGATTATTTAGCTACTATGTTCACAGAGGCAATAACAGTAAATGCACCAGAACAATTGGGAAATATTCAAGTGCCTAAAAGAGCCAGCTATATCCGAGTCATTATGCTGGAGTTGAGTCGTATAGCTTCTCATTTATTATGGCTTGGTCCTTTTATGGCAGATATCGGTGCACAGACTCCTTTCTTCTATATTTTCAGGGAGAGGGAATTGCTATATGATCTATTCGAAGCTGCCACAGGCATGCGAATGATGCATAATTATTTCCGTATCGGGGGAGTAGCTGCTGATCTACCTCATGGCTGGATAGATAAATGTTTGGATTTCTGCGATTATTCTTTAACAGGAGTTGTTGAATATCAAAAACTTATTACGCGGAATCCCGTTTTTTTGGAACGAGTTGAAGGAGTGGGCATTATTGGTGGAGAAGAAGCAATAAATTGGGGTTTATCAGGACCAATGCTACGAGCTTCCGGAATCCAGTGGGATCTTCGTAAAGTTGATCGTTATGAGTGTTATGATGAATTCGATTGGGAAGTCCAATGGCAAAAAGAAGGAGACTCATTAGCTCGTTATTTAGTACGAATCAGTGAAATGGCGGAATCCATAAAAATTATTCAACAGGCTCTGGAAGGAATTCCAGGTGGGCCCTATGAGAATTTAGAAGTACGGCGCTTTGATAAAGCAAAGACAAGGGATTTCGAATGGAATGATTTTAAATATCGATTCATTAGTAAAAAGCCTTCTCCCACTTTTGAATTGTCGAAACAAGAACTTTATGTGAGAGTTGAAGCTCCAAAAGGAGAATTGGGAATTTTTCTGATCGGAGATAATAGTGGTTTTCCCTGGAGATGGAAAATTCGTCCACCCGGTTTCATCAATTTGCAAATTCTTCCTCAGCTAGTTAAAAGAATGAAATTGGCCGATATCATGACGATACTAGGTAGTATAGATATCATTATGGGAGAAGTTGATCGTTGAAATGATAATTGATACGACAGAAATACAAGCTATCAATTCTTTTTCCAGATCGGAATCCTTAAAAGAGGTGTATGGCCTCGTATGGTTGCTTGTTCCTATTTTTACTCCTATAGTGGGAATCACAATAGGTGTACTCGTGATTGTGTGGTTAGAAAGAGAAATTTCTGCAGGGATACAACAACGTATTGGTCCTGAATATGCCGGTCCCTTGGGAATTCTTCAAGCTCCGGCGGATGGGATCAAACTACTTTTCAAAGAAGATCTTCTACCGTCCAGAGGAGATGTTCGGTTATTCAGTATCGGACCGTCTATAGCAGTCATATCCATTCTACTAAGTTATTCAGCAATTCCTTTTGGCTATCGTTTTGTTCTAGCCGATCTCAGTATAGGTGTTTTTTTATGGATCGCTATTTCCAGTATTGCTCCTATTGGACTTCTTATGTCAGGATATGGATCGAATAATAAATATTCCTTTTCGGGTGGTCTACGAGCCGCTGCTCAATCCATTAGTTATGAAATACCGTTAACTCCATGTGTGTTATCAATATCTCTACGTGTGATTCGTTCGAACATGAACTTTTACCTCTTTCCTTTCTTTCTAGGAAAGGGGTTGAATGTATTGAATAGATATTTTTCTTTTTTTTTTTTTTTATTCATCATTCGAGTAAATGAATTAAACCAGATAGTTATATGAGTGAAACAAAACAGCTTATAAATTCGCAGTCAAAAGATTGATTCTCATTCCCTATGTACAAGAGTAAGGTGAAAGCAAACATAAGCAGTAGAAACTGTTTATCCCAAGATTGGTTGATTAGTCACCATGACTTGAAGTGGATGCAAAAGATCAACTTTATAGAGTTTCTACAATTGTATTGTATGTATTACCATACCGGGGATCAATCAAAAATGAGTGGACGGTTAGGAACACCAAGGTACACAAAGGATTAATAATAGAGATAATGTAAGGTATCCAAGAGGATATTTTGCCATAAAAGGAATCATAATGAGGACTTGAAGTTGGTAGAAATGATCAAGCAGTACTTCCTCACGATTCTGATCCAGAGTATGCTCTTATCCACTGATTAAAGAAATAACTATCAGGAACGAAATAATCCTTTCCTTTTTTGGTTTAGAATCCCTCTTTTTCTTTTTAGTGAGAAAGAAGAACAGGAACGAAAGAAATAAAATACAATAGGAAAACCCAAATACTATACTAAGATGTCTTTGTTTATCTCCTCCAACTCATCCATATTCATACGGATGGAATTCCTATCATGATTCATGAACTAGTGTATGTAGTGTCTAATTATTTTTCGTAATCGAAAGATATGGATCGTCTATTGATACAACGAGTACGAGTATTTTATTGAAGGATTAAGCTATTACTAAACAAAAATCAATTCAATTTTGAAAATAAAGGATGAGATCAATTCAGAAGCGCTTTTTATTTGTTTTTATAGCAGACAGAATTTCTTTGGTCGAATTCAAAACGCTCCGATGCATCTTTACTCTATCCACCCTACAAACATGGCAAAGTAATAAGGAACCAAAAATGTCTTTCGATTTATTTGTGACCGTTGAGGAGCCGTATGAAGCTGAGGTTTCATGTACGGTTCTGGAATAGCGATGGGAACGGTGATGTTATCATCGACTATGATTATCTAACAGTTCAAGTACAGTTGATATAGTTGAGGCACAGTCAAAATATGGGTTTTGGGGATGGAATCTTTGGCGTCAACCTATAGGGTTTTTAGTTTTTCTAATTTCTTCCCTAGCAGAATGTGAGAGATTACCCTTTGATTTACCAGAAGCAGAAGAGGAATTAGTAGCAGGTTATCAAACTGAATATTCAGGTATCAAATCTGGTTTATTTTACGTTGCTTCTTACCTAAATCTACTAGTTTCTTCATTATTTGTAACAGTTCTTTACTTAGGTGGGTGGGATCCATATATTCCGTACATATTCATTCCTGAACTTTTCGGAATAAATAAAACGGGTGGAGTTTTTGGAACGACAATTGGTATCCTTATTACATTAGCTAAAACTTATTTGTTCCTGTTCATTTCTATCACAACAAGATGGACTTTACCTAGGATGAGAATGGACCAACTATTAAATCTTGGATGGAAATTTCTTTTACCCGTTTCCCTAGGTAATCTATTATTGACAACTTCTTCCCAACTCCTTTCACTGTAACAGAATCCATATTCGCAATTCATAACCCCTCTCAAGCAAGAGAAAGAAACATCAATTTATTCATAGATATCCACGATATGTTCCCTATGGTGACTGGATTCATGAATTACGGTCAACAAACAATACGAGCAGCAAGGTACATTGGTCAAAGTTTCATGATTACCTTATCTCACGCGAATCGTTTACCTGTAACTATTCAATATCCTTATGAAAAATCGATCGTATCAGAACGTTTCCGCGGTCGAATCCACTTTGAATTTGATAAATGCATTGCTTGTGAAGTATGTGTTCGTGTATGTCCCATAGATCTACCCGTTGTTGATTGGAGATTGGAAACAGATATTAGAAAGAAACGACTGCTTAATTATAGTATTGATTTTGGAATCTGTATATTTTGTGGTAACTGCGTCGAGTATTGTCCAACAAACTGTTTATCAATGACTGAAGAATATGAACTTTCTACTTATGATCGTCACGAGTTGAATTTTAATCAAATTGCTTTGGGTCGGTTACCAATGTCAGTAATTGGAGATTACACAATTCGACCAATTATGAATTCGACTCAAATAAAAATAGCCATGGACAACCAACCTCCTTAATTCAAGAACGATTACTAAGATTCAGTTTTGATCTAAAGGGGCGTAGTTTCTTTCTTTTTGGTTGGTTAGTAACTACAAAACATAACCGTTGATTGTTTAGAATCACGGCTTGATTTGGATTTAGAGTGGATTCATATATCCGTAATGATTTCGAAATATACAATTCCAACTGCTCTTTCGGATACAGAAGAAGGATTGGTCCAATAAGTGTATCTACATCAATCCACACCACACTGGGATTCAATTCAATTAGGAACGTATCCTTTACAAAAAAAAGAAATAAGGGGTAACCCTCTTGTTCCTGGCCCGGTCAGTAGTCAGTAAGGTCATGAAATATTTCAACTTATTTATTTCTTATTTTTATTTTACACATAATGGATTTACCTGGACCAATACATGATATTCTTTTAGTGTTTCTGGGATCGGGTCTTATATTAGGAGGCCTAGGAGTGGTATTATTTACCAATCCAATTTATTCTGCCTTTTCATTGGGATTAGTTCTTGTTTGTATATCTTTATTCCATATTCCATCTAACTCCTATTTTGTAGCCGCTGCACAGCTCCTTATTTATGTAGGAGCCATAAATGTCTTAATCATATTTGCTGTTATGTTCATGAATGGTTCAGAATATTACAAGGATTTATATCTTTTGACAGTTGGAGATGGAGTCACTTTACTGGTTTGTACGAGTATTCTTTTTTCACTAATTACTATTATTTCAAATACGTCATGGTACGGGATTATTTGGACTACAAGATCAAACCAGATTCTAGAGCAGGACCTGACAAGTAGCGTTCAACAAATAGGAATTCATTTATCAACAGATTTTTATCTTCCCTTTGAACTCATTTCTATAATTCTTTTAGTTGCCTTGATAGGTGCAATTTCTATGGCTCGTCAGTAATAAAGACTTAGAATTATAAATTAAAAATAATAAAAAAGGCCCTGTTTTGTTCTGTGTTATGATTATCATATCACATCAATTTTTCTTCAGTTCGATTTTTCTATTTTACTGTTATCTATGAAATTGAAGGGGTTTGAGTTTTAGTTCGATCTATTACTGATACCTTCCTTTGTTTCGTACTTGTTAGATTCTAGTCAATCAAATCGGTGAAATTTGACTCTTGTTCATATTGAAATCAATCGAGATTGATGAGGAGTTGGTCAATGATGACTGAGCATGTACTTATTTTAAGTGCCTATTTATTTTCTATCGGTATTTATGGATTGATCACAAGCCGAAACATGGTTAGAGCGCTTATGTGTCTTGAGCTTATACTGAATGCGGTTAATATAAATCTAGTAACATTTTCGAATTTATTTGATAGTCGTCAATTAAAAGGAGACATTTTCTCAATCTTTGTTATAGCTATTGCAGCCGCTGAAGCTGCTATTGGACCGGCTATTATTTCGTCGATCTATCGTAACAGAAAATCAACTCGTATCAATCAATCGAATTTGTTGAATAAATAATCGATAGTCGTAATGATATAAATAAAGACAGATAGAATATTTACTAATTCAAATTAGTGTGTTATGGATAACCCGTATGACTATGTTTGCTGAAACGTAAGATATCAAAATATCTTGGCTCTCTTTCATGAACAGATCCAGAAGGAGATTGATTATCAAAAAAATTCTGGTAAACTACTGATTCGTCTGGTGTTTACAATATATGATTCAGTTACTACTTATTTGACCAGATCGAAAATTGATAACGTTCAAAAAATGGATAAATCCAATGTCACATTCAGTAAAGATTTATGATACATGTATAGGGTGTACTCAATGTGTACGAGCTTGTCCCACAGATGTATTGGAAATGATACCTTGGGACGGATGCAAAGCTAAGCAAATTGCTTCTGCTCCAAGAACGGAGGACTGTGTAGGTTGTAAGAGATGTGAATCCGCTTGTCCAACGGATTTCTTGAGCGTCCGGGTTTATTTATGGCATGAGACAACTCGCAGCATGGGTCTAGCTTATTGATACGTTTTATACAATTCCACTTGAATCCATTTGATTCCTTTTTACCGACAAAAACCCGCACTCGATAAAATCGAGTGCAGGTTTTTCTGGTCAAAGTCTATCTTGTCTTTATCACGAGTTATTTTCCTTGGTTAACAATAATTGTCGTTTTTCCAATATCCGCGGGTTTCTCAATTTTCTTTCTCCCTCATAGAGGAAATAGGGTGGTTCGGTGGTACACTATTTGTATCTCCATGTTAGAACTCCTTCTAACAACTTATGCATTCTGTTATCATTTTCAATTGGACGATCCATTAATCCAATTGAAGGAGGATTATAAATGGATACATATTTTTGATTTTCACTGGAGATTAGGAATCGATGGACTTTCCATAGGACCCATTTTACTGACGGGATTCATCACTACTTTAGCTACTTTAGCGGCTCGGCCAGTTACTCGAGATTCACGATTGTTCTATTTCCTAATGTTAGGAATGTACAGCGGTCAAATAGGATTATTTTCTTCTCGGGACCTTTTACTTTTTTTCATCATGTGGGAGTTAGAATTAATTCCTGTTTACTTACTTTTATCCATGTGGGGAGGTAAGAAACGTCTGTACTCAGCTACAAAGTTTATTTTGTACACTGCGGGGGGTTCAATTTTTCTCTTAATGGGAGTTCTAGGTATGGGTTTATATGGTCCTAATGAACCAACATTAAATTTTGAAACATCAGCTAATCAATCATATCCCTTGGAATTGGAAATAATATTATATTTTGGTTTCTTTATTGCTTATGCTGTCAAATCGCCGAGTCTACCCTTACATACATGGTTACCAGATACCCATGGAGAAGCACATTACAGTACATGTATGCTTCTAGCCGGAATCTTATTAAAAATGGGAGCATATGGGTTAATTCGGATCAATATGGAATTATTACCCCACGCCCATTCCATATTATCTCCTTGGTTGATAATAGTAGGAACGATTCAAATAATCTATGCAGCTTCAACTTCTCCAGGTCAACGAAATTTAAAAAAGAGAATAGCCTATTCCTCGGTATCTCATATGGGTTTCACAATTATAGGAATTGGTTCCATAACCGATATGGGTCTCAATGGAGCTATTTTACAAATAATTTCTCATGGATTTATTGGCGCTGCACTTTTTTTCTTGGCAGGAACGACGTACGATAGAATACGTCTTGTTTATCTCGACGAAATGGGAGGAATAGCCATCCCCATGCCAAAAATATTTACCATGTTCAGTAGTTTCTCGATGGCTTCTCTTGCGTTGCCAGGAATGAGTGGTTTTGTTGCAGAATCGGTAGTCTTTTTTGGAATAATTACTAGTCCGAAATATCTTTTAATGCCAAAAGTAATTATTACTTTTGTAATGGCAATTGGAATGATATTAACTCCTATTTATTCATTATCTATGTCACGTCAGATATTCTATGGATACAAGCTGTTTCATGTTCCAAATTCTTCTTTTTTGGATTCTGGACCACGCGAACTATTTGTTTCGATCTGTATCTTTCTACCCGTAATAGGTATCGGTATTTATCCCGATTTCCTTCTCTCACTATCAGTTGACAAGGCAGAAACTATTCTATCTAATTACTTTTATAAATAGTTTTCATCAATAAGACGTCAAATAATCCTGTGATTTAAAAGATCGTTCACTGTACAATGAAAAAACAAAAGAAAAAATGAAGTGAATCGGAATTGGAATCAGATACATCTCGAGTTTTTGAGAACCATTTACATTTTCAATCACTACTAAATGGTCCTCAAAAACTCGCACAAACAATCCTTATATGGATTGATATTCCTATGTATTTAGTCCATTTATTTCTTCAATTAGATGTTAATGTGAATGAACCATAACTATGTAGTCCTATTCCTAATAGATTGACCCCAAAATAGCATATCCAAATTATAAGAAATCCCGCAGAAGCCACAATTGCCGAATTCGCGCCTTGCAAATTCCGATTTGTTCTAATATGTAAATAAATCGCGAATATGGTCCAAGTAATAAATGCCCAAGTTTCCTTGGGGTCCCAATTCCAATAAGATCCCCATGCCTCATTAGCCCATACCGCTCCCGAAAGAATACCTATGGTTAAAAAGGTAAACCCTAGACTAATGATACGATAACTCCAATGATCCAATCGCTGAGTCAATTGATACCTGTGATAATTTCTAAATGAAAGAAAAGAAGTGCTCTGTAAAAAACTTCTTTTTTCATTCAAGTAGTGGATCTCACCAAAGTAAAATGACCCAATTCCAATTAATAAATTATTGCTTTTGCCAACAATGCCTATGTTTTTTCGAAATGTAATGAATAAAAGAGCTATTGATAATAATGATCCGCATAAAAGAGCTGCATAGCTCAATACCATCATACTTACGTGCATCATTAACCACTGGGATTGTAGAGCGGGGACTAATATTGCAGATTGATGTATTTGAGTTGAAAGACCCGAAGTCGCAAAGCCTTGGGTAAAAATAGCGCTTGGTGCGATTATTGTGCTTAAATCATTTTTCTTTTTGTGGTTCTCTATTTTAGGAACCATATGAATAATGGAGAAACTCCACGAAAGGAAGATTAATGATTCATATAAATCACTTAATGGAAAATGTCCCGAATAAATCCAACGAGTAACTAATAATCCTGTTATACAGAAAAAAGTGGCTATCATGCCTTTTTCTGACGAATCATATAGTCCTACAATTTCATGGACTAAAAAAGTCATCAAATGAATCGTAATAACAATTGAAACGATCGAAAAAGAGATATGAGTTAATATATGTTCTAGGGTCGTAAATATCATAAAAAATTATTAAAAAGGGGTCCCCAATTACAAAATTGTAGTTCCGAATTATATTTATTATAGGATTTCTTGTGCCCCCTTAGAGATGCCGCCACTCGGATTCGAACCGAGATGCTTTAGCACTGCTTCCTAAGAGCAGCGTGTCTACCGATTTCACCATAGCGGCTTGATCAAAGTCATAATAGTCCATATGATGTTCAATCGTCAATATTGAAGAATTCAATGCAATATGTTTTAGGAAACGTTAGAATCGACGAATAAAGACTTGTTCAAATGAATATTTGAACGCTCAATAATATTATTGCAATGTGCTGTCATTTTTAACAACGGGTTTTCACGTAGTATAAACTAGTTGGAACTAGACGGTTATGGCCTCAGTTGAGGTCTATAACTAAGAAATTTCCTTTTGATAATTCATGTTTCAATGAACAAAATAAAATAAATAAGCTTTTTTATGTATCACAATTGGATAACTAGATCCAAGGGCTTTCTGGAAATTTTTATTTAGTTTGGTATTCAAACTGTATTAATGGTTGGGATCCTGATTGTATACATAATTTGTTGTGTGAAGATTTACCAAACTGGTTAGGTATTGGGCTGCATATAAAATAAAAGAGTTTCAATCTCTATCAGAATTTTCTTTTCTCATAAGGTATGTAATTTACATAGAAATTAAATAAAGTCTATTAGAAAGAAAATCCAGATCTAAAATAGATCTTACGTTTGGACCCTAGAATTGATCAATCTATATATCCGAATCTATTTTGGATTGCGGAAGATTGACTTCTTGTTCATACATAAATATCGATCTAAAGGGGATCCGAAAAGTTACAAAGCAAAGTCTTAAAATATTTTAATCCATTATTTTCATAGTTTCAAGGATTCAGTAATTTTTACTACAGATTTTATATCCGCCTATGGAAAAAAATTTTCATAAAGGGAGCGTCATTCATACTTGTTTCAAATTTTCCAAAAATATTAATGACGTATAACTATTTGGGATACATAATCAAATTCACTTTTCACAATCAAAAAATTTTTTGATTGTGAAAAGTGAATTGATGGGGAAAATAACAATCCCCATCTCTCCTATGATTAAAATTGACTTTAATGAAAAGTCAAACCTTTTATTTATTTTCTTTTTTCAAAATAATTTATTTATTTTCTTTTTTCAAAATAAATAAATAAAATAGTATTGTTATTAGAACCCAATAGATAGAAGAATTTTTCTTCTACATACCACAACAGTCGGTTCAGTTCTATTTCATATAGATGAGTTCAAAACATGTGAATTATTTATTTTGATTTTCTAAATCATCCAATTCATCGAGTCATGCCGATTCAGATTATTCCAAAGTTACCTGTTTGTCGGACAAAAAAAACTTTTTGAATACCCGGTAGAAATAGATTTAGCTAAAGATAAAGCTTTTACCGCTGCCCAATATCCCTTTTTCTTCCAAATATTTCTACGAATACGCTTTTTTGACATAGAAGTACGTTTCTTTGGAACCGCCATTTCAATTTTTAAATAAAGAAGAGACTTTTATAGTTGGATGTGAAAGACATGTATATGTATTATTCATAATGGATCGCTCTTGGCATTGATTATCTATAATTATTCCGTAGCGGATATTTCCTTCCCCCATAACATACAAAAGTGTGGATACGTGTGTACCGCCTAGAGTACACTAGGAACAAAGAAAAAAGAAATAGAAGAAAAACGATGTGATTTTCAAAAGAATTTTTTGTTTTACATCTCTATTACATATACATACAATACCCCCAGAACGAATAATTCGTTCTAAATGAATATGAATATTCATTCGACATAATAGTTAAATGATTGAAAATATCCTATTCTTTCTTTATCTTATAAAATCTCTTACTTAAAAAGTCACATTAACTTGGTTATTTGACCAATTCAATTGTAACTTCTTCATTTGAAATTTTTTTTTTTTTTTTTTTCAATATTGGAGTCTGAATAATGAAGAATTCAAAATGATATTTGAATTCTCTTAGATCTTGATTTTATTATTTATTTGATTATTGCTCCTTCCGAAAGAGAAAAGAACTGGGGAATCGGAAACAATTAATAAGAATTAAAAAAGTTTGATTTTATTATGGAACATACATATCAATATGCATGGATCATACCTTTCGTTCCACTTCCAGTTACTATATCAATAGGATTGGGACTTCTACTTGTTCCGACTGTGACAAAAAAGGCTCGTCGTATGTGGGCTTTTCCTAGTGTTTCATTGTTAAGTATAGTTATGGTTTTTTCGGCCGATATATCTATTCAACAAATAAATGGCAGTTCCGTCTATCAATATCTATGTTCCTGGACTATCAATAATGATTTTTCTTTCGAGTTCGGCCATTTAATCGACCCACTTACTTCTATTATGTCAATACTAATCACTACTGTTGGAATCATGGTTCTTATTTATAGTGACAATTATATGTCTCATGATCAAGGATATTTGAGATTTTTTACTTCTATGAGTTTTTCCACTACTTCCATGTTGGGATTAGTTACTAGTTCCAATTTGATACAAATTTATATTTTTTGGGAATTGGTAGGAATGTGTTCGTATCTATTAATAGGTTTTTGGTTCACACGACCAATTGCAGCAAATGCTTGTCAAAAAGCGTTTGTAACGAATCGTGTAGGGGATTTTGGTTTATTATTAGGAATCTTAGGTTTTTATTGGATAACGGGTAGTTTTGAATTTCGGGATTTGTTCGAAATTTTGAATAACTTGATCCATAATAATAGGATAAATTCTTTATTTGCTATTCTGTGTGCCTTCCTATTATTCGTCGGTGCAGTTGCTAAATCTGCACAATTTCCCCTTCATGTATGGTTACCCGATGCCATGGAAGGGCCTACTCCTATTTCGGCTCTTATACATGCTGCCACTATGGTAGCAGCAGGAATTTTTCTTGTTGCTCGACTTTTTCCTCTTTTCACAGTCATACCTCACATAATGTGTCTTATTTCTTTGATAGGTATAATAACGGTACTATTAGGAGCTACTTTGGCTCTTGCTCAAAGAGACATTAAAAGGAGTTTAGCCTATTCTACAATGTCTCAATTGG